AGTGTTAAGTGTTTTATGGTGTTTGTTATCGTTTGTTGTTTGTTATCGTTTGTTGTTTGTTGTTTGTTATCGTTTGTTGTTTGTTATCGTTTGTTGTTTGTTATCGTTTGTTGTTTGTTGTTTGTTATCGTTTGTTGTTTGTTATCGTTTGTTGTTTGTTATCGTTTGTTGTTTGTTATCGTTTGTAGTTTGTTATCGTTTGTTGTTTGTTATCGTTTGTTGTTTGTTGTTTGTTTGAAATTTTAGTGCTGTTTGATGTAATAGATAAGAAATTTAGTTATGCAAAGCATAAATAATGCTTGTTTTTTTAATGTAACTTCAGCAGTGTGGAGGGTAATAATTATGTGTAAATATATAATAACACACCGAAAAAAGTTTCGTTGTTTAGGGTATGTTTTTTAATGTAACTCCAGTGGTTAAAGGTGATGTAAGATTTAAGAATAAGATTTGTGAAAAATTTTTGATAAAGTTCGTTAAATTTTTAGTTGAAAGTTCCCTAGATTAGTTTAGAAAATGAAAGAAAATTAGAGGAAGTGTAAATAAGAGGAATAGAGATAAAATTATGTCCAACAAGCATTCAACAAATAGCAGCATATTTAGGGGTTAGTGGACACACCAACAACCAAATGGAAAACAAAGTGCACAGTGTAAAAATGATTCCCCAAATACTCCAACCGTCTCATCCAGTCACTCCTGAGCGCTAATAAGAGTCCGATGACGCGTCTGTATGCTCACGTCTTCGATGGCTGCGCCGCGGTGCACCGGAGGGCAGCCTGAAGAAGTTTAGAAGAAAAAAATACTAGAGGCGCCCCAGGCAATCCAGATGCCGCGATCACGGGTGAGAAGCAGACAAGCATCAACCAAATGACTCTGTGAAGAGCACTAAGTGCTAAGTCAACCGAGCCATGGCCCTGACCGAGGAACCAGAGGCGCAAAAGCGCAAGTTGGGCTAGGGTGTAGGGGGAATGAATGGTCCTGAAGCTAGTAACGTAGAGCCTTATATGCGGCGGGTTGCTGATTTCACGTGAGAAGAACGACCAATAAATAACCTGGTACTTCAGATACCGGTACTTCGAGAGATAATTGAACTAGCATGACCTGTCACCATTCAGACAACTGAATTCAAGCACAGCCATACGCTTAATCCATAGCTTATGTACAACCCACTGTTACTTATGGTTTTAGTACAGATTATGGAGCTATTCCTAAACTCAGTACAGGATTAATCCCCTGAATAATCTATGGTCGATTAAGAATGAATATTATACTAGACATATTAATGGACCTCGTACATACGGTTAAATATGCAGCTCATATAACTAAATATGTAGTTTAACACTGACTAATGAGTGGGATGTACAGTTGTACATAGGACTTGCTTAGGCATGTATGTATGGGGGGGGTAGGGGGGGGGGGAAAGTAAGGGTCGTGTAGATGTGTTCCTGTAGTTGAAGTATAGATCAATGGCGGCTTTTCAAGCCGCAGGTCTTGGGGAAGAGCCAAGCAGGAATTGCTATGACTTATTTTGTGATTTTTTTAGGTTTGTGCTTTGTGCTAGGTGGGTTAGCAGTTGCTTCGAATCCGTCACCTTATTATGGGGTTGTTGGTTTAGTTTTGGCATCTGTTGTGGGATGTGGATGGTTGTTAAGTTTGGGGGTTTCTTTTATTTCGTTGGTATTGTTTTTGGTGTATTTGGGTGGAATGTTGGTAGTTTCTGTGTATTCTGTGTCTTTAGCAGCGGACCCTTTTCCAGAGGCTTGGGGGGATTGGCGAGTTGTTGGGTATGGTGCTGGGTTTGTTTTAGTGTTTATTGTAGGGGTGGTTGTTGGTGGGCTTGTGGAGTGTTGGAAGTCTAGTGTGGTTACGGTTGATGCTGGGGGTGTGCTCTCGGTTCGGCTGGATTTTGGAGGTGTAGCTATGTTTTATTCGCATGGAGTGGGGATGTTTTTAGTAGGAGGTTGGGGGCTGTTGTTAACTCTGTTTGTCGTGTTAGAGTTAGTGCGGGGGTTATCTCGTGGGGCTCTTCGGGCAGTTAGGTTTAGTGTGGAGTTCAGAAAGTAGTTTAGTGTAAAATAGCCAGCTTTGGGAGTTGGAGATGGAGGTTTGAGCTCTCTCTTTCTGAGTGGGTGTTTAGGTTCTAAGAGGGGTTGGTTTTCACTCTTTGGTTTGTAGGGTTTGTCTTAGTGAAGTGTTGGGGTGGTTCAAGTTTGTTTTCTGGAGTTGTGGGGTGGGGATGAAGGGGTATTTTATTTATATTGGGATAAGAAATTTAGTTATGCAAAGCATAAATAATGCTTGTTTTTTTTAATGTAACTTCAGCAGTGTGGAGGGTAATAATTATGTGTAAATATATAATAACACACCGAAAAAAGTTTCGTTGTTTAGGGTATGTTTTTTAATGTAACTCCAGTGGTTAAAGGTGATGTAAGATTTAAGAATAAGATTTGTGAAAAATTTTTGATAAAGTTCGTTAAATTTTTAGTTGAAAGTTCCCTAGATTAGTTTAGAAAATGAAAGAAAATTAGAGGAAGTGTAAATAAGAGGAATAGAGATAAAATTATGTCCAACAAGCATTCAACAAATAGCAGCATATTTAGGGGTTAGTGGACACACCAACAACCAAGTGGAAAACAAAGTGCACAGTGTAAAGATGATTCCCCAAATACTCCAACCGTCTCATCCAGTCACTCCTGAGCGCTAATAAGAGTCCGATGACGCGTCTGTATGCTCACGTCTTCGATGGCTGCGCCGCGGTGCACCGGAGGGCAGCCTGAAGGAGTTTAGAAGAAAAAAATACTAGAGGCGCCCCAGGCAATCCAGATGCCGCGATCACGGGTGAGAAGCAGACAAGCATCAACCAAATGACTCTGTGAAGAGCACTAAGTGCTAAGTCAACCGAGCCATGGCCCTGACCGAGGAACCAGAGGCGCAAAAGCGCAAGTTGGGCTAGGGTGTAGGGGGAATGAATGGTCCTGAAGCTAGTAACGTAGAGCCTTATATGCGGCGGGTTGCTGATTTCACGTGAGAAGAACGACCAATAAATAACCTGGTACTTCAGATACCGGTACTTCGAGAGATAATTGAACTAGCATGACCTGTCACCATTCAGACAACTGAATTCAAGCACAGCCATACGCTTAATCCATAGCTTATGTACAACCCACTGTTACTTATGGTTTTAGTACAGATTATGGAGCTATTCCTAAACTCAGTACAGGATTAATCCCCTAAGATAAGACAGGTATACAGTTAAGAACTTGTACTCAAAATACGATATGAAGATAGTACATGCATATAATTGTATAATCTAACATTACGCAATACATGGGGCATATAGACCAATGCATGGCCGTACATACGACTTGCCTAAGCATGTATGTTACGGGGGGGGAAGGGGGGGGGTTCATATGGGGGCCCTGAGTTGAAGTGTGTTAATGGAGGCCTGTGAGGTTATTGGGGGTTAAGTATGCTCTTTGTTAGGTTGTTCTTGAGGACATGGTTGTGTGCTGCTTGTATGGGTGGGGGTTGTTTTGTGGAGTTCTTTAGGTGATTAGGTTTGATGTAAGATTGGAGAGAAGTTTAGTGTGAAATACCAGTTTTGGGAGTTGAGATGAGATAGAGGTTTAGGTTCTCTCTTTTTGACTTTTTTGAGTGGGTGTCTAACTCTAAGAAGGGGTATAGTCTTCATTCTTTGGTTTACAAGACCAATGTTTTTAGTAAACTATTAGAGTGGTTTAGTAGTTTAGTATTTTATTTTCTAAGGCTCCAGTGATGGGGAACAGGACTAGGAGGATTGTGAAGTAGGCGATGGAGGCTAGTTGGCCGATAATAATGGAGGGGTGCTCTACGGGTTGGCTGCCTACTCATGTGAGGATAAGGAGGTTGGCAACGAGGATTCAGAATAGGAGCTGTGAGAGAGGGCGGAAGGTTAAGGTGCGTTGTTTTGATTTGTGGAGGAAGGGGATTAAAAATAGGATCAGTACTGATGCAGCTAGGGCTAGGACTCCTCCCAGTTTGTTGGGGATGGATCGGAGGATAGCGTAGGCGAATAGGAAGTATCATTCTGGTTTGATGTGGGGAGGTGTTACTAGGGGGTTTGCTGGGGTAAAGTTTTCTGGGTCTCCTAAGAGATTGGGGGAGAATAGGGCTAGGGTTGAGAGTAGTAATAGCATGAGTATGAAACCTAGGATGTCCTTTATGGAGAAGTAAGGGTGGAATGGGATTTTGTCTCAGTTTGATACAATGCCTAGGGGGTTATTTGATCCTGATTCGTGGAGGAAGGTGAGATGGATTAGGGTGAGGCCAGCGATTATGTATGGGAGGAGGAAGTGGAGGGCAAAGAACCGTGTGAGTGTGGGGTTGTCTACTGAGAACCCACCTCAGGCTCATTCTACTAGGGTTTGTCCGATGTAGGGGATGGCTGAGAATAGGTTGGTAATGACTGTAGCTCCTCAGAAGGATATTTGTCCTCATGGAAGGACATATCCTACAAAGGCGGTTGCTATTAGGGTGAGCAGGAGGATGACTCCTGTGTTTCAGGTTTCTTTGAATAAGTACGAGCCGTAGTAAAGTCCACGGCCGATGTGAAGGTAAATGCAGATGAAGAAGAGCGAAGCACCGTTAGCATGTAAGTTGCGAAGTAGTCAGCCATACTGTACGTTTCGGCATGTGTGGGCAACGGATGAGGAGGCTAGTGTTGTATCCGCGGTATAGTGTATGGCTAGAAGTAGGCCGGTTAGGATTTGTGTTATCAGGCAGATCCCTAGGAGGGATCCAAAGTTTCATCAGGCGGAGATGTTTGGTGGGGTGGGTAGGTCAATGAGGGAGCTATTGACTATTTTTAGTAGGGGGTGGGATTTTCGGAGGTTTGGGGCCATTAAATTCTGGGTCTATATGTTGATAGGATAATGAGGATGGATAGGGCAAAGGATCCTAGGTAGGTTTTAATTAGTCCGGTGTGTAGGGGGGTTGAGGTTTTGGTTGCTATGAGTTGGAGGTCAGCAAGCCCTTCGGGTCCTATTTTTTTGTATCAGGATAGGTCGATTAGGTGGGAGGCAATGTTCTGTCCGCTGCTTAATAGATTTGTGGAGTTAAGTCGGTGTATTAGGGGGTTGAAGTAGCCTAGTGTGGTTGAGAAGTTTAGGAGGTGGTTTTGTTTTGGTTGGGTTAGAGTGTGGGTTATGTTTGAGAGTTCTAGGGCGAGGATAATGCCTAGGATGGTGAGGATGATGGCTGCGGTTTTTGTAGATGTGGGTATGGTTATGGGGGGAGTTTTTGTGGGTGTAATGTAGGATGTGATAAGGAGGCCAGCTATGATGCGGCCTAGGGCGAGGCGAGTAATTGGGTTGATGATTGTTGGGTTGTTTTCATTTATTGGGAGGGTTAGGAGTATGCGGGTAAATCCTGTTTGCACTAGGAGGGTTATGCGCAGGCTGTAGGTGGCTGTGAATGATGTGGCTAGGAGCGTTAGGAGAAGGGCTCAGGTGTTTAGGTAGGAGGTATTTAGGCTTTCAATGATAAGGTCCTTTGAGTAAAACCCAGCTAGGAAGGGGGTTCCTATTAGTGCTAGGTTGCCGATGGTCAGGCAGGAGGTGGTTGTTGGAAGTATTTTTTGTAGGCCGCCTATTTTTCGGATATCCTGTTCTCCGTTTAGGTTGTGGATGATGGAGCCTGAACATAGGAATAGTATAGCTTTAAAGAAGGCGTGTGTTGAGATGTGAAAGAAGGCTAGTTGTGGGAGGTTTAGGCCGATTGTGACTATTATTAAGCCTAGTTGGCTGGATGTAGAGAAAGCAATGATTTTTTTGATGTCGTTTTGTGTGAGGGCACATGTAGCAGCGAAGAGTGTAGATAGGGCCCCTAGGCATAGGCATAGGGTGAGGGCGGTTTGGTTGTTAGTGAGTATTGGGTGGGTGCGGATGAGGAGGAAGATTCCGGCGACAACTATAGTGCTTGAGTGGAGTAGGGCAGAGACTGGAGTAGGGCCTTCTATGGCTGCTGGTAGTCAGGGGTGTAGGCCGAATTGGGCTGACTTTCCTGTTGCAGCAAGGATAAGGCCTAGGAGGGGTAGGGTGGGGGTTTGGGTGCTGGTGAAGGTTTGTTGAATTTCTCAGGTGTTTGTGGTTGAAGCAAGTCGGGCTATGCTTAGGATGAGACCGATATCTCCGATTCGATTGTAAAGGACGGCTTGGAGTGCAGCAGTGTTAGCATCTGCTCGACCCTGCCATCAGCCGATTAGTAGGAATGACATGATTCCTACACCTTCTCAGCCAATGAATAGGAGGAACATGTTGTTGGCGATGGTTAGTGTTAGTATGGCAGTTAGGAATATTAGAAGGTGGGAGTAGAATTTTATGAGATGCGGCTCTGAGCTTATGTACCATGCGGTGAATTGAAGGATAGATCATGTTACAAATAATGCAATGGGGAAGAACAGTATGGAGTACTGGTCAATTTTAAAGCTGAGGGGGATTTTGAAGTTTGTGATGAATTTTCATTCTCAGTTGGAGGTGATGCTCTCTGTGCCTGAGTATAGGAAGAGTGTTATTGGTATTAGGCTGATTAGGAAGGCGGTTTTGATTGTGCGTGTGATGGTGGTGGAAGAGTTTTGGGGATTTTTTGATCGGAGTGGTAGTAGTGCGGGGGTTAGGATGACTGTTAGTGTGAGCAGTATAGAGGTACTAAGTAGTAGTGTTACGTCCATTACTTTTACTTGGATTTGCACCAAGATGGATGGTTCCTAAGACCAGTGGATTGCTGTTATCCTTTAAAAGTAAGGGGGCTGAGGTTTTAGACTCAGATGCAAGAGTTAGCAGTTCTTGTTGGTTGAACCTCCCCTCGGCAGGTAAGAAGGGTTTAACTTCTATTTTTAGAGTCACGGTCTAATGTTTGGGTTAAAACTATACTTGCATAAGGGGAATCCAGAAATGGTTTCTGGTTTGAGAATTAAGAGTAGTATGGGGATAGTGTGGAGGGCTATTAGGAGATGTTCTCGTGTGGTTGAGTTTGGGGTGGATGTGATGTGGCTTGGCAGGGTTCCTCGTTGGGTTGCTAGTAGTATGAACAGTGTGTATGAGGCAGTTAGTAGGGTTGCGATTCCGGTTAGGATAATTGTGGGTGTGGATCAGTTGAACAATGCGATTATGATAGTCAGTTCTGCTATTAGGTTTGTGGTGGGGGGTAGAGCTATGTTTGAGAGGTTAGCTAGAAGTCATCAGGTAGCTATGAGTGGTAGGAGGGGTTGAAGGCCTCGGGTGAGTAGTAGGATTCGGCTGTGTGTGCGTTCGTAGTTTGTGTTAGCGAGGCAGAATAGTATGGAGGAGGTTAATCCATGGGAGATTATAAGGATTATTGCCCCTGAGAATGATCAGTGGGTTTGGATTATAGCTGCAGCGATAACTAGGCCTATATGGCTTACAGATGAGTAGGCAATGAGGGATTTCAGGTCGCTTTGTCGGAGGCAGATTGAACTAGTCATTAGTGCGCCTCATAGGGCAAAGGTAATGAATGGGTAGTGTAGGTAATTTGAGAGGGGGCCTGTTAAGAGGGTAACTCGTATGATGCCATATCCTCCTAGTTTAAGGAGTAGGGCGGCAAGTAGTATAGATCCTGCGATTGGGGCTTCTACGTGGGCTTTGGGTAATCATAAGTGAAGACCGTATAAGGGGGCTTTTACTATGAATGCTATTAGTAGGGCTAAGCCCGATAGGATATTGGTTCAAGAGGTTGTGAGGGTTGGGTGGGTAAGTTTTAGTACTGTTAAGTGGAGGGTGCCGGTTTGGGCGTGTAGGTACAGGATTGTGATTAGGAGGGGTAATGAGCTAATTAGGGTGTAGAATAATAGGTAGGTGCCAGCGCTTAGACGTTCTGGTTGGTTGCCTCATCGTGTGATTAGTACGAGGGTGGGGATGAGGGTGGCTTCGAATGCAATATAGAACAGTATTAGTTCGGTGGTTGAGAATGCTAGGAGAATGAATGGTTGGACTATTACTAGTGTTGTGATGAAGATTCGTTTTCGTGTTAAGGGTTCGTGCTGGAGGTGATTTTGGCTTGCTAGGATTATGAGGGGTAGTAGTCAGCAGGAGAGAACTAGTAGGGGAGATGAGATTTGGTCAATGCCAGTTCATTGAGTCATGTTTTTGAGTGGATAGTATGTAGGGTAAAGTCATTGCAGGCTAAGGGTAGCGATTAGTAGGCTGTCGGTGGTGGTATTAGTTCATAGTAATTTTTGTGGAGATAGGAGGGCTGTGGGGAGGAGTATAATTGTTGGGAGGATGATTTTTAGCATTGTAGTAAATTTAGGTTGTGTAGGTGGTCTGAGCCGTGGGTTCGGGTGGAGGCTACTAGTATTGCTAGGCCTGTGCCGGCCTCACAAGCTGAGAATGTGAGTATGAGAATAGGTATTAGGGTAGGGGATGTTGTTTGGTTTTCGATGGGTCAGATTGATAGGGCGATGTATATGGATAGTATTATGCTCTCTAGACATAGGAGGGCTGAGATTAAGTGTGTGCGGTGGAATGCTAGGCCTAGGCTGCTTAGGGTAAAGGCTGAGTAGAAGCTTAGGTGCGAGATTGACATGGAGAAAGTCATAGGGTTTGGCTATGATCTGTTGAGCCGAAATCAACTGTCTTGGTTAGACTAACTTTCTGGTTATTCTGCTCACTCTAGGCCTCCTTGTGCTCATTCGTAGATTAGCCCGAGGGTGAGTAAGAGGATGATGATGGAGGCTCAGGTTAAGGTTGAGATGGGGGATTGGAGTTGGATGGCTCAGGGGAGGGGAAGGAGGAGTGCAATTTCTAGGTCGAAGAGTAAGAATAGGATTGCTACTGAGGAAGAAGCGAATGGAAAATGGAAGGCGGGCGGACCCAAGGGGGTCGAAGCCGCACTCATAGGGCGATAGTTTCTCAGAATCTGGGTTGGTTTGGGCTAGCCAGAAGTTTAATGTGGTTAAGATTGTACATAATGCGAGGGATAAGGTTAATATGAATGCGATTATGTTAATTGCTCTTCTCTGGGGTTTTACCAGATTTTAGAGATTGGAAGTCAATTGTAATTAGTATACTAGAAGAGCATGACCCTCATCAGTAGATTGTTATGTAGAGGAATAATCAGATAATGTCTACGAAGTGTCAGTATCAAGCTGATGCTTCAAATCCGAAGTGGTGGTTGGATGTAAAGTGAAATTTGATTAGTCGTAGGAGACAGATTGATAGGAAAGAGGATCCGATGATTACGTGGAGACCATGGAATCCGGTTGCAACGAAGAAGGTTGAGCCATATACTCCATCGGCAATTGAAAATGGTGCTTCGTAATATTCTATTGCTCGAAGTGCTGTGAAGTAAAATCCAAGTAGGATTGTGAGTGTTAGTGCGTGGATTGCTTGCTTTCGGTTGCTCTCGGTGATGCTGCGATGTGCTCATGTGACGGTAACCCCTGAGGCTAGGAGGATGGCAGTGTTTAGTAGAGGGACTTCGAGGGGATTGAGGGGTTTAATACCTGCTGGAGGTCACTGGCCGCCTAGCTCTGGTGTGGGTACTAGGCTAGAGTGGAAGAATGCTCAGAAGAAGCCTAAGAAGAAGAATGCTTCGGATGTGATGAAGAGGATTATTCCATATCGCAGGCCTTTTTGGACTGTAGGTGTGTGGTGACCTTGGAATGTGCTCTCTCGTACAATGTCTCGTCATCATTGAAGTATGACTAGGATTATGGAAAGTAAGCCAAGGCTAAGGAGTTGTAGAGAGTTGAAGTGGAATCACATGGCTAGTCCGGAAGTTGTTAATAGGGCGGCGGCTGCTCCGAAGATGGGTCATGGGCTTGGGTCTACTATGTGGTAGGAGTGTGCTTGGTGGGCCATTAGATGTTTTCTTGTAAGTACAGGCTCAGTAGGAGAACGAAGACGTAAGCTTGGATTATGGCTACAGCTACTTCTAGGATAGTTAGTAGGAACAAGATTAATGCGGTTAGGATGGAGACTGTGGGTATGATTGGGAGGAGGACGGTAGTGGCTGTGGAGATGAGTTGAATAAGTAGATGTCCTGCTGTGAGGTTTGCTGTCAGGCGGACGCCTAGTGCTAGAGGGCGGATGAGTAGGCTGGTTGTTTCGATTATGATTAGGGCTGGGACGAGTAATGTTGGGGTTCCTTCAGGTAGTAGATGGCCTAGGGACATTGAGGGTTGGTTTCGTAGGCCTGTGAGTAAGGTAGCAAGTCAGAGTGGAAAGGCTAATGCTATATTTATCGATAGTTGTGTGGTTGGGGTGAAGGTGTATGGTAATAGGCCAAGGAGGTTAATTGTGAGGAGTAGTACTATTAGGGATGTAAGGATTAAGGCTCATTTGTGACCTGTCTTGTTTAGTGGTATTACTAGTTGTTTTGTGATTAGGTGGAGGAGTCATAGTTGGAGGGTTGAGAGGCGGTTTGTGATTCATCGGTTATTGGGTGTTGGGAGTAATAAGGCGGGAAATAGTGTTGCGAGTAGGATTAGTGGGATTCCTAGGAGGCATGGGCTTGCGAATTGGTCGAAGAAGCTTAGGTTCATGGTCAGGGTCAGGGAGTAGTCTTGGGAGAGGTTTTGGATTTAGTGGAGGGTGGGTTGGTGGTGGTGAATGCTAGGAGCTTGGGTTGGATGATTAGTGAGAAAGTTGTTCATGATATAAGTAGGATGAGGAATCATGGGTTTGGGTTGAGTTGAGGCATATCATTAAGGAGGGTGGTGGAGTCCTCTTTCTCTAGCTTAAAAGGCTAGTGCTGTTACATAGCTTCTTAATGATTAGGATGATAGTAGTGATGATCAGTTCTCGAAGTAGGAGAGAGGAGTAGATTCTACTACGATTGGTATATAGCTGTGGTTAGCACCGCAGATTTCTGAGCATTGGCCGCAGAAGATTCCTGGTCGGGTTGTGATGAAGGAGGTTCGATTTAGTCGGCCTGGAATTGCGTCTGTTTTTACCCCTAGTGTGGGGACTGCTCATGAGTGAAGAACATCGCTAGCTGTGATGATAACACGGATGGGGGATTCTATGGGGACGACAACTCGATGGTCAACTTCTAGGAGGCGGAAGTGTCCTTGCGGTAATTCTGCTGTGGGGATTATGTAGGAGTCGAATGCTAGGTCCTTGAAGTCTGTGTATTCATAGGATCAGTATCATTGATGGCCGATTGCTTTTAGCGTTAGGTCAGGCTCGTCAATTTCGTCTATTATGTATAGGATTTGCAGAGATGGAAGGGCGAGAAGAATGAGGACGATTGCTGGGAGGATAGTTCAGATTAGCTCTACTTCTTGTGCGTCGACGGTGTTTGAAGATAGTTTTTCTATTAATATTAGTGCGAGGAGGTATAAGACTAGGCTGCAGATGGCTAGTGCAACTATTAGGGCATGGTCGTGGAATTCTACGAGTTCTTCTATGATAGGGGATGAGGCGTCTTGGAATCCGAGTTGGGAATGGTTGGCCATGTGGAACGTATGGGGGTTTCACCCATGATTTAGCCTTGACAAGGTTATGTAATAGGTTTACTAACATTCCATAAGAAAGAAGCATGAGTGGTTTGATGCGGTTGGCTTGAAACCAGCGTATGAGGGTTCGATTCCTTCCTTTCTTGTACTTGGACAAAGGCTGGTTCTTCGAAGGTGTGGTATGGAGGGGGGCAGCCATGGATTCATTCAACATTAGTTGCAGTTAGTTCAGGCTGTAAGACTTTTCGTTTTGATGCGAAGGCTTCTCAGATTATAAATATTAGTATGATTACTGCTGTTATTGAAATGAGTGAGCCAATAGGGGACATGGTATTTCATAGAGTGTAAGCGTCTGGGTAGTCGGAGTATCGTCGTGGCATACCTGCTAGGCCTAGGAAGTGCTGTGGGAAGAAGGTCAGGTTCACACCTGTAAATATTACTCCGAAATGGGCTTTAGCTCATGTGGGGTGTAGTACGTATCCTGTGAATAGGGGGAACCAGTGGGTGAAACCTGCCAGGATAGCAAATACTGCTCCTATGGATAGGACGTAATGGAAGTGGGCGACTACATAGTACGTGTCGTGTAGGGCGATGTCTAGTGAGGAATTTGCTAGGACGATCCCTGTTAGCCCTCCGATGGTAAATAGGAAGATGAAACCTAGGGCTCATAGTATTGGGGGGTCTCACTTGATGGTTCCGCCGTGCAGTGTGGCTAGTCAACTGAAGACTTTGATGCCGGTTGGAATAGCGATGATCATAGTGGCGGATGTGAAGTATGCGCGGGTGTCTACGTCCATTCCTACTGTAAATATGTGGTGAGCTCATACGATAAAACCTAGGAATCCGATGGATAGTATGGCCCATACTATGCCTATGTAGCCAAATGGTTCTTTTTTACCTGCATAGTAGGTTACTACATGGGAGATAATTCCGAATCCGGGGAGGATTAGGATGTAGACTTCTGGGTGGCCGAAGAATCAGAAGAGATGTTGGTAGAGAACTGGGTCGCCGCCTCCAGCAGGGTCAAAGAATGTGGTGTTTAGGTTTCGGTCGGTCAGTAGTATTGTAATGCCTGCGGCAAGGACTGGGAGTGAGAGTAAGAGTAAGACAGCAGTAATTAGGACAGACCATACGAATAGGGGGGTTTGATATTGTGATAGGGCTGGAGGTTTTATGTTGATGGCAGTTGTAATGAAGTTAATTGCCCCTAGAATGGAAGATACACCTGCTAGGTGAAGGGAGAAGATGGCCAGGTCTACTGAGGCTCCAGCATGAGCCAGGTTACCAGCTAATGGTGGGTAGACTGTTCAGCCTGTACCTGCTCCTGCTTCGACCGTGGATGAAGCTAGGAGGAGTATGAATGATGGTGGTAGGAGTCAGAAGCTTATGTTGTTTATGCGTGGGAATGCTATGTCTGGGGCCCCAATTATAAGCGGGACTAGTCAATTTCCGAAGCCTCCAATTATGATTGGCATGACTATAAAGAAGATTATTACGAAGGCATGGGCAGTGACGATTACATTGTAGATTTGGTCGTCTCCTAGGAGTGTTCCTGGTTGGCCAAGTTCAGCTCGGATGAGTAGGCTTAGGGCAGTTCCAATTATGCCAGCTCATGCCCCAAAGATTAGATATAAAGTGCCGATATCTTTGTGGTTGGTTGAGAATAGTCATCGGGTAATGAAGGTCACAGGTAAGATGGCTGAGTGTTATAGGCGTTAGGCTGTAGTCCTTTTTACAGAGGTTTAATTCCTCTTCTTGCCGACCCTGTGGTGAAGTTCATGTTGAGTTGCAAACTCATTGATGTACATTGAAAGTGTGCCAGGGTCTGTTTTTAGACGGAAGCCTGTTAGGTTTGGGCATCTAGCTGTTAACTAGGATTTTGCGGGATCGAGGCCCGCCTGTCTAGGGTTTGTGGAAAAGGCTCTAGCTTAGTTAAAGCACCTGGGTTGCATTCAGGAGATGCGGGTTAATATCTTGCGGGTCTTAGCAGAAACTAAGAGGGTTTAACTCTTGTTTAAGGCTTTGAAGGCCTTCGGTTTAGTAGCTATCCTAAGTTTCTAAATGATGGTCAGGATTATAGGGGATAGTGGTAGGAGTAAAATTGATAGTGAGGCTAGAATAGCAATTGTGGTGTTTGTAGGTTTGTTAATATGTCATTGTTTTATGTGGTTTGTTGAGTTTGGAGGGAGTGTGATTGAGGAGTAGTATGCGAGGCGGAGGTAGAAAAAGAGACTTAGTAGCGAGAGTATAGTGATGATTGTAGCTGCTGTGGTTAGTTCTTGCTTAGTGAGTTCTTGGATGATAAGTCATTTGGGTAGGAAGCCTGTTAGTGGGGGGAGACCTGCTAAGGATAACAAGGTTAGTATGAAGGTTGCGTTTAGGATGGGGATCTTTGTTCACGAAGTTATTATTGTGGATAGTTTTAGAGCTTTGGTTTTGATTAGGGTAAGGAATACGGTGGTAGTGATTAGAGAGTACAGGTAGAAGGTCAATAGTGTGAGTTTTGGATTGTAAGTTATGATGATGGTTATTCAACCGAGGTGGGAGATGGATGAGAAGGCTAGGATTTTTCGTAGTTGTGTCTGGTTTAATCCCATTCATCCGCCCAGGGCAGCCGAGGCAATAGCTATGGCGGTTAGTAGTGTTGGGTCTAGGGAGTGAGATGTCAGGAAGAGGATGGTGATCGGGGGAAGTTTTATTACTGTAGACAGGAGTAGAGCTGTAGTCAGGGATGAGCCTTGCAGTACTTCTGGGAATCAAAAGTGGAAGGGCTCTAATCCTAGTTTTATCGCGATTGCAGTTGTTAGTAGTAGGCAGGAAGTTGGGTGGTTTAGTTGGGTGATATCTCACTGTCCTGTGAATCATGCATTTATTAGGCTCGAAAAGAGGACTAGTGCTGAGGCAGCTGCTTGTACAAGAAAGTATTTGATTGCTGCTTCGATGGCTCGTGGGTGGTGGGATTTTGAGATGAGAGGGATGATGGCAAGGGTGTTGATCTCTAGGCCTGTTCAAGCTATTATTCAGTGGTTACTTGGAATTGTGATGGTGGTCCCCAGTATTAGGCTTGTTGATGACAGTAGTTTTGCATGGGGGTTCATTAGTAGGGGAAGGGGTTGAACCATCATTTTCGGGGTATGGGCCCGATAGCTTTGTTAGCTTACCTTACTAGGGAATAATATAAAGGAAGTATGGAGAGTTTTGATCTCTCTTGTGTAGGTTCGATTCCTGCTTTTCTAAGCCTTGTATTAGGAAATGAGAGGGTTAGTATACCTCCATGTTCACCTTATCATAGTGACCCTTGTGCTCAGGCACATTTCCTTGATTTCTTAGGAAGGGGGGAATACCTGCGTAGCAGATTGGTATGCTAGTATGTCAGAGGCATAGCGCTAGTGTTAGTGGGAGGAAGTTTTTTCACAGTAAGTGCATTAATTGGTCATAGCGGAATCGAGGGTATGGGGCCCGGATTCATAGGAAGCCAGAGGAGAGAAGTAGAACTTTTGTAGCAAGGGCGATTGGGAAAAGTTCAGGGGGGAGGTTAAATAAGCTGGGGTTTAGGAATAGGATGGTGGTTAGTGTGTTTATTAGTATAATGTTAGCGTACTCAGCCAGAAAGAATAAGGCGAATGGCCCTGCGGCATATTCTACGTTGAAGCCAGAGACTAGTTCGGATTCTCCCTCCGTGAGGTCAAATGGGGCACGGTTCGTTTCTGCTAGTGTAGAGATGTATCATATTATTGCGAGTGGTCAGGAGGAGAAGATAAGATACGGTGGTTCCTGGGTAGTGGCTAGGGTGTTTAGGGTGTAATTACCACTTAGTAGGATAACGGATAGGAGGATGATAGCTAGTGTGACTTCATAGGAAGTGGTTTGCGCTACGGCTCGTAGTGCTCCAATTAGGGCGTACTTTGAATTGGAAGCTCACCCTGATCATAGGATTGAATATACTGCTAGGCTGGACATTGCTAAGAGAAAAAGAAGGCCTAGGTTTAGGTCAGCGAGGGGGAAGGGCAGAGGTAAGGGAGTTCAGATCGTGATTGCTAAGAGGAGGGCTAGCGTGGGGGTGATGATAAAGAGAATGGGAGAGGAGGTGGAGGGGCGGATGGGTTCTTTGATAAATAGTTTTACTCCATCTGCTACTGGTTGGAGTAATCCAAAGGGGCCTACAATGTTTGGGCCTTTGCGGGATTGTATATAGCTTAGGACTTTCCGTTCGACTAGGGTTAGGAAAGCTACTGCGAGTAGGATTGGGATGGCATAGGATAGTGATATGATAAGGCGAGTTATAGTGGAAGATCAGGTCATAGGTTTACAAGGCTAGGGAGAGGATTTGAACCTCTGAGTAAAGGGCTTAAGCCTTTTGCATTTACCAAACTCTGCCACACTAGCTGACCCTTATCTAGGGTAATAGAGGGTGGGTGGCCTTTTGGTAATTTAGTTGGGTTCATTACTTAGGGGGAGGCGTGCTTGCAGTATTGGCCTCACTTTCCCGGTCCTTTCGTACTGGGGGAAGTTCGTCATAGATAGAAACCGACCTGGATTACTCCGGTCTGAACTCAGATCACGTAGGACTGTTAATCGTTGAACAAACGAACCCTTAATAGCGGCTACACCATTAGGATGCCCTGATCCAACATCGAGGTCGTAAACCTCCTTGTCGATATGGGCTCTTGAAGGAGATTGCGCTGTTATCCCTGGGGTAGCTTGGTTCATTAATCAATTGTATTGGGTCTGGTTGCTATTAGCACGTAGAGATGTCGTTCTTGGTTAAGAGGTGTGGTCTTGTTTTTGGAGGATTTGTTTTTCTCCAAGGTCGCCCCAACCGAAAAATGCGGGCCAGCGTTTTAAGGGTGGTAGATCCAGTAGGGTTGGGGTTGTTTGTGGGAGTGGCCGCTGATTTTAAAGTTCCACAGGGTCTTCTCGTCTTATGGGATTATTCCTGCTTTTGCACAGGAAGATCAATTTCACTGATTATCTGTAAGAGACAGTTAGGACCTCGTTTAGCCATTCATACAAGTCTCGATTTATGGGACAATTGATTGCGCTACCTTCGCACGGTTAGGATACCGCGGCCGTTGAACGTGTGTCACTGGGCAGGCATCACCTTCAATACTTGGTTGGCTGAAGGCTATGTTTTTGGTAAACAGTCGGGCCCTGAGTTTGCCTAGTTCCTTTTACAGATTTTAATCCTTCTTAATGGACGCTCCGGTGTTGGGGTAACAGAAAGGTTAATATTTGGGCTTGTAAGGGGTTGTAGTATTGGGTGGTCTGTTAATAATTGGGATGTAAGTTTGCGTCTGAGAGGAGGGAGGGCTCCGAGTTACTTATTTTAGCATTGATTCTCCTATAGGCATAGGTTAGCCCGTTAGGGGTAAGGGAGTCGTGATGTTTCTGGATTTTTAGGTAGGCGAGCTTTGACGCACTCTTTATTGTTGGCTGCTTTAAAGCCTACAAGAGGGGGAGAGGGGGACTTTATCCGCTAGGGGAGGTTGTATCCTTTTTTAAAGGGGCTGTACCTCCTTTAAATTGCTCTTAACTTTCCACATTAGGGGTGATTGGTTGAAGTTCATTGATGGGGTGGGTTAAGGTAGAACTCAGACTCATTTCACGGGCAACCAGCTATCACCCAGCTCGGTTGGCTTTTCACCTCTACTAACAGGTCATCCCACTCTTTTGCTACAGAGACGGGTTCGCTCGAATAGCTGCCTGTAAGTAGCTCGCTTGGGTTTCGGGGAGACAAGCTTAAGTTCGCTTTGCTTGGTTATTCTTGCTAAATCATGATGCAAAAGGTACAAGGGTTTATCTTTGCTACTTATTGCTTAGTTTTTCATTGTTATTTCATCTTTCCCTTACGGTACAGTTCTCTATCGCGCCGGGAGGTCCTTTTCTATCGCCTATACTAAGTTTGGGTAATGCTTTAGTTTAGTGATTGGGTAGATTTTTAGGTGGGATAAGTCATGAGGGGTCGGGCTAGACTTAGGCTCAAGGCGATCTGGTGGGTAGCAGATATCTTTCAGGTGTAAGCTGAACACTTTGTCTTATAGCTACGCCTTGGTATGCTAAGTACACCTTCCGGTACACTTACCTTGTTACGACTTACCTCGTCTTCGGCTGGGTATTGCATTAGTTATGGGGTTGAGTAGCTTGTGAAGAGGGTGACGGGCGGTATGTACGTGCCCCAGGGCCGGTTTAAAGTAGGCTTTATAATTCTACTTTACTGCTAAATCCGCCTTCTAGGGGTGGTTTCACATCCCTTTCCGTGGGTTTTCTAATTTAGAAAATGTAGCCCATTTCTTCCACTCCATGGGCTATACCTTGACCTGTCTTGCTAGCGTGGTTAGGGCTGTTGTGCTCACTGCTGTACTCTCAGGGGAGGTAAGCTGGCGACGGCGGTATGTAGGCTGTTCTGGCAAGGAGTGGTCAGGTTCATCGTGGGTTATCGATTATAGAACAGGCTCCTCTAGGTGGGTTTGGGGCACCGCCAAGTCCTTAGAGTTTTAAGCGTTTGTGCTCGTAGTTCTCAGGCGGGTACTTTAGTAAGTTAAGTACCAAGATTTAAGGCTGAGCATAGTGGGGTATCTAATCCCAGTTTGTGCCTTAGCTTTCGTGGATTTTATTAATCGTAAGTGCTAAGATTGTTCTCAGAGTGGTCCTAGGTGCAGCTTGGGCTTATGACAGCTCAGTTGCATTTTGATCTTAGCTGATGAGATAGCATGCTACCACTCTTTACGCCGTGTTACAGTTAATTTGGGTCTCTTGTGTGACCGCGGTGGCTGGCACAAGATTTACCAACCCTTAGGGTTGCTATGACTAAGTCGAGTTTTCACTCATTGCTTAATATTAATTACTGCTGAGTACCCGTGGGGGTGTGGCTAAGCAAGGTGTCTTGGGCTACCACCTTGGGTGTGCCTGATACCTGCTCCTCTGCCTAGGTTAGGGGTAGGGAGAGGGCATTTACACTGGAGCGCAGATACTTGCATGTATATGTCTAGCAACAATCAACGGTAAGGTTAGGACTAAGTCTTTTGTCCTTGGGAAGAGGATAACCATCTTAGCATCTTCAGTGCTATGCTTTAGTATTAAGCTACAAGGAC